TGTTCTTGTTTCTTTAGTACCTTTAGTGGTTCCTATACCTGTCATGTTCCTTGGATTATTTACAAGTGGTATTCAAGCTCTGATTTTTGCAACTTTAGCCGCGGCTTATATAGGGGAATCCATGGAGGGCCATCATTGACTAGTTTTTGAAATATTCTTTTTTAGCTTATCCCAAGGTAATGTATGCGTGGCTCAAAAAAAATCTAATCTAATTAGGAAATCTAAATATACAACTCACTATATACAATCTAGAGTAATAGCCAAAGATACTAGAGTAGAGAGTTGTAAAAAAAAGGGGTAAAGATATCTAAAAGATCTTTTTACTAAAATTCTTGGTTGATCCACTTATATTATACCATTCTCTCCTGAATAGATATTCATTTTATATTGCTGGTCGGCCAATCCTAATATTTCCTATTCGGAATCAGAATTTGAATAAGAATTCTTGTGGTTTACGAAGTGTGAGTAAAAAAAGAGGGGTGCTCTATAGAAGAATTCCCCTTTCAGTTGATTTTCTTCAGCGATTGACCAAAATAAAATTTTCAGAAATAATAAATTGCGTGAACTTAGATCAATCAAATAATGATATTTCTATCCACTGATTCGGCCTAAGCAATTTGTCTATTTAGATTGTATCCATGCGGGAGAATGATAAAGAAAGGGGAAGAAGTATTTACAAACAAAAAAGGGATTCATAAAAAATAGGGTGCGGAGAGGGAGGTTTTACTAGGTATATTATATGTAAAAAAGCGCTATGCTATAAGTCAACTTGTTTTTTGACGCATAATTCTCGAATTCGATTGAATTTAAGATGAATGAAGAGTTGGTTTACGTTATGGAAGAAAGACGTGTATAGGTGATTGATATTAAATATTGACTAGTTATATATGAACTAAAGAGATATTCAATTTGCCCTACTACTAGAAATTTGATGGCTATTCCAATAGAAGTCTTTCCGTATCCTCTGGGACTGGGAGTTCAATGAATAAACAGATGAAATCAAGAAAAAAAATCGAAGAATTCAAATAATGGTTCGGAACAAAGAAACGGACGGACGAAAGTCGTACAGATTCGCAAAGATTTTGTCGATAGGAACTAAAAAAGAGATATCGAAGTAAAGTAGTTTTGATCCTTGAATAGGATTATTACTTCAATTTGAAGTTTGTAGTGACTTCGACTGGATGAATTGTAGCGATGTAATATTAAGTTAGAATTCATCGGCTGACTGTATCATTAACCGTTTTTTTTTGTATGAGGAACTTATCATGAATCCACTGATTTCTGCCGCTTCCGTTATTGCTGCTGGATTGGCTGTAGGGCTTGCTTCTATTGGACCTGGAGTTGGTCAAGGTACTGCTGCGGGCCAAGCTGTAGAAGGTATCGCGAGACAGCCTGAGGCGGAGGGAAAAATACGAGGTACTTTATTGCTTAGTCTAGCTTTTATGGAAGCTTTAACAATTTATGGCCTGGTTGTAGCATTAGCACTTTTATTTGCGAATCCTTTTGTTTAATCTTATAAATTCGAAAAAGCAATAACCCACGGGAAGGGCTGATTTGTGGATGAGGAATTAGCATACTCACTCGCTTTCATCCTTTCCGTTCGTAGTCTAAGGAACCCCCTTTTATATTTTTTAGGAAGGGTTTAAATAAATAAATAAAGAAGGGGGTAATTCACCATTTATAAATCGAATCTTTTTTGTCTCGATTTATAAATAGTAAAATATATATATATCAAATATATCAAAGGGGGGGCAGGGCGATACAAAAAGAACTCTGTTCTTTTTTTTTAGTCTATCTATACTATAAGAGGAGATCATATGAAAAATGTAACCGATTCTTTCGTTTCTTTAGGCCACTGGCCATCCGCCGGGAGTTTCGGGTTTAATACCGATATTTTAGCAACAAATCTAATAAATCTAAGTGTAGTGCTTGGGGTATTGGTTTTTTTTGGAAAGGGAGTGTGTGCGAGTTGTTTATTTCAAGAATAGGCTGGATCCAACCAGCTGTACTTTTTATGTTATAACTAGGAAAAGTAGGTACATTATCTCACGAATGACTTCTGAATAAAGAAATCATATGCAAGAACCATAGCATTTCGTTATTCGTTGGTAAATCCGCTTTGATTCTCTATCAACCAAAAATGTGGGACCATTAACTATGGTTAAAGCTAAATCATTTGAAGTCCAGACGCAGCATGGTACTCTTTCTACCACAATATGAATATTAATATAGAGATGCTTTCAAAATGAATAATTTATCTATATAAGAACACTCATATGGAAAAAATGATTTGAACCGCTTATTACAAAAATTGGGATTAAACCCACTTTTATCCAATGATGAATCGACGGCCTATGTATTGTGTATTAAAGGAAGAAAACCCCTTTTTGGATTTTTGGATAAAAAAAAAGAAACAACTTTGTTGACAATTACATATTTTTGTTTGGTCAGAAGAGTCCTCCGACTTTTTTGGTTTTGGATTAGTGATTGGTTTTGATAT